AGATGGTCTTATAAGTTAAAAGAAAGATTAGAAGAGGAAGAAGACTATAATGAAGAAGAATTTGAAGAAGAAGACATTTTTGATATAAATTCAAGAAAGTTCAAGAATATAATAATTTATAAAGAAAATAATAAAGATACTAATGACATATTGATTTCTAATAATATGGAGAAAAAAGATAGAAATGAGGAACGAATAGACGAGGTAACTTTGATACATTATTCAAATAGATCAGATTTTCGTCGTAACCTGATAAAGGGGTCCATGCGTGCGCAAAGACGTAAAATAGTTATTTGGGATTTATTTCAAGTAAATGCTCATTCTCCCCTATTTTTGGATCGTTTAACTAATTCTTTGATTAATGATCTTATCTTTAATAAATTTAAAGGTATTAAAAAAGTAAAAGAATTACATTTAATCCCTGCAAAAGAGCATAAGTATAAAGATGATCAGATAGAAATAAACGAAAATTGGGATAATCCTTTATTTAATCAAGTAATAAGAAGTTTAATGTTAGTAATACAATCTTATTTTCGAAAATACATTCTATTGCCTTTATTAATAATAGTTAAAAATATATTACGTGTATTATTTTTTCAAATTCCCGAATGGGACAAAGATTTCAAAGAATGGTCAAAAGAAATGCATATTAAATGTACCTATAATGGTGTTCAATTATCAGAAACCGAATTTCCAGAGGATTGGTTAATAGATGGAATTCAGATAAAGATTTTATATCCCTTTTGCCTAAAACCCTTTAGAAAGGATAAAGCAATATCTCACAATATAAAACGACCACAATCTTTTTTTTTAACAGTTTGGGGGGGCGAAACCGAGCATATATTTGGTGATCCCCGAAAACAATCTTTTATTCTTAATCCTATTTATAAAGAAATAAAAAAAAGAGTTAATAATATTTTTTTAAGAATAAAAGCTTTTTTAAAAGTTAGCAAAAAAAAAAAGAAAAATAATATATTTTGTGAATCATCTATCTTAAGTCAAACAACAAACATCTCTAATATTTATTTATTTGAAATAAATATTAGAGATGTTTATGATAAAGTATTTAAGATTAGGAAACAAACTGAACAAATTTTAAAAGAAAAGAATAACATAATTCAATATTATAAAGATGGAGTATTACAATTATATATGTATTTTTGGATTCTATTAGTAAAAAAAAATATAAGATTAATACGTAAATCATATTATTTTATTAAATTATTTATTGAAAAACTATATATATATTTTTTATTATGTATAATTACTTTTTATAAGATAAAAATAAAATTATTTTTTTATTCAAGTAAGTATTATTTTATGAAATTTAATATCTATATTTATAAAGAACAAGATACATTTTATGAAATAACTAAAAATACAATAAATTTCATATTAATTATAAAAAAAATACTTTTAAATACAAATAAAATAAAAAAGATTACAAATAAGGATCCTAAATTTAATTCTTTTTTATCTTATTTTTCTCAAGCATATGTCTTTTACAAATTATCACAATATCAACGATTGCGATTGATACTTATATATAAATTACGAAGAAATACATATAATAAAATTGATACATATGTAAAAAATGATTGGAAAATATGGTTTAATTTATTTTTTAAATCGAAAATAGAAGAAAAGAATATATTAAAAATTTCTGAATGGTACGATAAAAACAATAAATCTAATTTAAATCAAAGTAAAATTTTTATTCAAACAGATAAACTTATTAAAGATTACTATAAATTAGATTTTTTAGTAAAAAAAAAAATAGATAAATGGACTAAAAAAAGTCGATATGATATATTATTAAATCAATATATATTTAATTCATATATTGATTTATCAACATTGATAGTAAAAATTAATAATATAAGAGGGGATCAGGAGATTAAATATTATTTTAATAAAAAAAAATACAAATCATTTTTTGTTTATTATTTAAATCAATATATTCCATATACTACTAAAAAAAAAAATAGAGATAATAATATAAATATTCTATATAAAAAATATTTATATTATAGAATTATTAATTCTCATTTAATAAATTATATAAATAAAAATATTATTGATATATTTAATTTTAAATATTGGTTCTTTGCAGAATTATTTATATACTTTTATGTATATAAAGAAAAACCTTGGCTTATTCCCATTAAATCACTTCTTTTTAATATTTCTAAAAGAAGTGATAGCACAAATAAAAAAATAATTATTTATAAAGATTTCATAAAAATAGAAAGTAAAAATAGTATAGAAAAAGCACAATATAAAAACAATAGGGAAGCAGAATTATATCATTTTCTTAAAAACTCTTTACTTTTTCAATTGAGATGGTCGGATGCTTTAAATAAAAGAATAATTAAAAATATAAAAGTATATTGTCTCTTACTTAGACTTATGAATCCAAAAGAGATTTATATTTCTTCAATACAAAGAAGTGAACTAAAAGTAGATGACATGTTAATTCAAAAAGACTTAGTTATTGCAGACTTTATAAATAATGGTATATTTATTTTTGAACCAATTATTATATCTCTACGAAAGGGTGGAGAACATATTATATATCAAGCTTTGGATATCTCATTGAATAAGAGGTATATAAGAAATAAGAAATACAAAAATAAAAGTAATATATTATTTCCAGAGAATATATTAAGTCTTGAACGTCGTAGAGAATTTAGATTTAGAATTTGTTTAAATTACTTAAATATTTCAAATAAGAATAAAAAGATTTATAATGATAAAAAAATACTACTCAATTCATCAAAATATTTACAAGCTAATAAATCTTTTACCAATTTTAGTATCTATTTTATTCATTTAAAGATTTTTCTTTGGCCCAATTGTAGAATCGAAGATATATCTTGTATTAATCGTTATTGGTTTAATATTAATAACAGTAGTCGTTTCAGTATCTTAAAATTATATATGTATTCAAAACAAATAAATTATCTTATATAAAATATCTTATATAAAAATTATAAATAAAAATAAAAAATAATAAAGAATAAAATGGGTTATAAAATAAATATTTTTAAAACTAAAAAAAGAACAAAAGAAAGTATAAATATCTTTATTAAAATTATAGTATCTAACTTGTAAATAGTGCATAATTGTATGGATAAGCTCACATTAATCTTTTATATTTTTATCAAAAATATAAAATTATGTATTGTGAGGAGCCGTATGAGATTAAAATCTCATGTACGGTTCTTTAAATTGACCTATTTTATATGTCAAAATTTACACTCTTACCCCTAAGAAGCCAAACTCTGCATTGCGTAAAATAGCCAGAGTACGATTAACTTCTGGATTTTCTATAACTGCTTATATACCTGGTATTGGCCATAATTTAAAAGAACATTCTATAGTATTAATTAGAGGAGGGAGGGTAAAAGATTTGCCTGGCGTGAGATATCACATTATTCGAGGAATTCTAGATGCTGTCGGAGTAAAAGATCGTAAAAAAGGTCGTTCTAGTGCGTTTTTTAGTTTTATCCAATATTTGTATCTTTTAAGAATATCGTGTGATAATTGCTATAAAACGCGTAAATTTTATGGCTAACCTAATAATATAAATTTTGTTTTAAGGAGACTATAGCAGGCTATAATAAAAACAAAACTTATATTATTTATTAATTTATTATTAAAATTTATTAAAATTATTATAAGTTTATAAGTTTAAAGTTAAGTATCAAAAATAATAAAATAAATAAAATATAAAAGCTTATATATTTTTTAGAATAAGTCTAAGCATAATAGCAATATTTTTACATTTTTACATATTATTATATATTATTATAATTATTATATATTATTATATATTATAAATATATAATAAACTTAATTATAAACTTAATAACTATATAATATATGGATATGTAAAATAATAGATTTCCAATCTTAAAAGGAAACGGATATTCAATTAATATAAATAAAATCAAATAAATGAATATATATAATATATATATATAAATATAGAATTAAATATAGAATATAGAATTAAAAAGCTTCGATAAAATTATGTGAAAAGCCGTATTCAATAAAGGTTGTATGTATGGTTTGGCGGAATATTTTTTTTTATTATATTTTTAAAATAATCCTACAATATGGGGTTAAAAGGTTAAAATAAGTAATCCTTTAACTTTTATAAAAATAAGGAAATATGCATGCCACGACGAAATGTTTAATAATGTTTAATAAAAAAAGAATAATAAAATATGATCCAATTTATCACAATAAATTGATTAACATGTTAGTTACTCGTATTATGAAAAATGGAAATAAATATTTAGCTTATAAAATTATCTATCTATCTTTGAAACATATTAAAAATAAGATAAAAGGGGATCCCATAGTTTTTTTACGTAAAGCAATAAGAATGCTAAATCCAGGTATAATAATAAAAAAAAGAAATGAAGGTTACCTAGTTATTACTGAATTAGGATTCGAACAAGGAGTATGTATTGCTATTAAATGGTTATTAAGATCAGCCCGACAACGGTCGGGTACAAATATTATTTTTAAATTGAGTTCTGAATTAATAGATGCCACTAAAGGTAATGGATATGCCATACGCGAAAAAGAAAGAATTACTCGAATAGCAGAGTCAAATCGAACTATTGCATATTTTGTTTAATGTTTAATTTTTATTAAAAATTAAACATAGTTATTACATATATATACATTATCAGATAAGATTCCATAAAAGTTGCACAATCTATTATTTTTTTATTACAATTGTTATGCTCAGTGTGTGACTCGATAGTATACTATTTAATTAAGTTTATATTTTTTAGTGATATAAAAAATATAAACTTAATTACTATTTGAACTTAGTTAACTCATAGTTTATACTATTTCTTAAACTTATAACTTTAATACTGTAAAGTAAAAAATCCTAATAAAAGTATAATTATATGATTTATTTATTATATTGTATAGTTGTAGCAACTCAATTTAAAAGTTATAAATAAAATCCTTATGTCACATTTTATAATCTAAGGTGGATATAAGGATTTATTTAACAAAGTAAAGATGATAGAAAGAATTAATAATTAAAAAATAAATATATAAAATATATATTTATTAGGATTTATATCTATGATATACATGAATAAATACTAAAATGTATGACTTAAAAAAAAAAAATATAGATATATATCTATATTTTTTTATCTTAATTTAAGTACAATGTTATAAAACTATCAACATAAAAATATAAGATTATTGCATAGAGCTTATAATTTTATAATTAATAATAATTGAGTAGAATTATAAATTATACGGATATAATATATAATAATATATAATAATATAATAATATATATTATAATAATATATAATATATAATATAATAATATATAATATAATAATATATAATAATAAATTAATAAATAATAAATAAAATGAATATAAATTTAAGATATATACTTCTTATATAGAGCTCCATTGAATAGCTTAAGTCTAAACAAAGTACTTAAAAAATAAGTTTATAGGGACGATATAACCTTTTTATTCTATAAGTATTTCATATCTTAACTCTATTATATAATTATATAGTTAAGATAATACTGACTCATTGGGTAGGATGGCGAAATTAAATATTTAAGGATATAACAATATTCGCCCTCGAAATAAATAAATATTTCTTTTTTTATTCTTAATTAAAGTTAAATATATCATAACAAATTCAATTTAACTTTATTCGTGAGGAGCCGTATGAATATAAATTTTCATGTCCGGTTCTGTAGTAGCGATGGAAATACAATAATATAAATGGATAACCATCAACTATAACCCCAAAAGAACAAGATTTCGTAAACAACATAGAGGTATAATGAAAGGTATATCTTGTCAAGGTAATCGCATTTGTTTTGGAAAATATGCTATAAAAGCACTTGAACCTTCGTGGATCACAGCTAGGCAAATAGAAGCAGGACGAAGATCCATATCACAATATATGTGTCGTGGTGGAAAATTATGGGTACGTATATTTCCAGATAAACCCGTTACTATAAGACCTAAAGAAACACGTATGGGTACAAGCAAAGGATCCCCTGAATATTGGGTTTATGTTCTTAAACCAGGCCGAATACTTTATGAAATTAGTGGAGTCTCAGAAACTGTAGCTAAGACTGCTATGAAAATAGCTACATATAAGATTCCTATAAGAACCAAATTTGTTATTTTTAGTTCATTATAATTACCTATATGTAAATAAAAACATTAATAATTTTTTATTTACAGACAATAAGTATTTAATTTTTAAATATTAAATTATTAAATATAAATATAATATGATTCAACCTAAAACCATTTTGAAAGTAGCTGATAATAGTGGAGCTCAAGAAGTTATGTGTATTCGTATTTTAGGAGCTAAATATACTTTTATTGGTAATGTTATTATTGCTATAATAAAAAAAACAAAGCCTCATATGCCTTTAGAAAGATCCGAAGTAATTAGAGCTGTTATTGTGTGTGCATGCAAAGAATTTAAGCGCAATAATGGTATTATAATACGATATGATGGGAATGCAGTAGTTTTAATTGATAAAGATGGCAATCCAAAAGGTACTAGAATATTTGGTGTAATTCCTCAAGAATTGAGAAATTTTAATTTTACTAAAATAATTTCATTAGCACCCAACGTTTTATAAATTCTAATATTTAGAATTTTTTTTTAATATATAGGATTTATAATGATGGGTAAAAAAATTATTTTTAAAATACTAACTTCTATAAGGAATGTTGATGAGAACAAGACAAGAATAGTTAAAATAGCATCTACTAATATCACAAATAACATTATAAGAATACTTTTACAAGAAGGATTTATTAAAGATGTTAGAACGAGTCATGTTAGTAATAAAATAAAATTATTAGTTTTAACATTACGATATAAGATGAATAATAATAAAAAGACGATAAATTTTAAAAACAAGAGTTTTACAGGTTTACAAAAATATTCCAATTATAAAAAAATTCCTAAGGTTTTAGGAGGAATAGGAATATTAATACTTTCAACCTCTCTAGGTTTAATGACAGATAAAGAAGCTAAACAAAAAAGAATTGGAGGAGAAGTTTTGTTTTATATTTGGTAATTATTTTAGAATATTAAATATTAAATATAAATAATAAAATAAGATAAAAGGGAGTATCATAAATAAAGAGATAATGAAGATAAAGTCTTCTATTCGTAAAGTGTGTAACAAATGTAGATTGGTTCGAAGGCGGGGTCACTTTTTTATTATTTGTTACAATTCTAGACATAAACATAGACAGAAATAGTTTAATATAATTAATATTAATATCTTATATCACTATAATTATAACTATAATCTTATATGAAAAAAAAATATAAAATAAAAAAAAAAAAGATTAGTTTATATAATAATACACATAGAATATCAAAATTAATAATTCATATTCAATCAAGTTTAAATAATACTATTGTAACTGTATCAGATATTATGGGTCGAGTTATTTCTTGGACTTCTGCAGGTACTTCTGGATTTATAGGTACAAGAAAAAGAACACCCTATGTTGCTCAAGTTACAGCATGTAACGCTATGCATAAAATATTAAATTTAGGTATTATTATTAAACAAGCTGAGGTTATGATTAAAGGACCGGGCATAGGGAGAGATGCGGCATTAAGAGCTATTTGTAGGAATGTAATTTTATTAAGATTTATCCGAGATGTAACATCTATTCCACATAATGGATGTCGACCTCCTAAGAAAAAACATGTATAATGTATAACTCAATTTCATATTTTCATATATTATAAATAATATTTTTTTTTTAATAATGTTTCCTTTTTTAAAGTAAAGTAAAGAATGCTCAGCTTTTTTATCATAATGCCCATTGGTGTTCCAAGAGTACCTTTTCGTATTCCCGGAGAGGAAGATGCAGCTTGGGTTGACATATAGTGCGACTTGTAAGCCTTATTGTGGTCATATGGTATTTATATAACCGTTAGCTCCCTGATTAAGCATTATATTTTTCACCAAATAAATAATCAGATTAAAAAAAATCAAAAAAATCTGATTAATAAAAATAAATAAATAAAAATAAAGTATTTGAAGCGTGAAATAATAAATAAATAAATTAATTATAATTAAAATATAAAAATTTATGGTTTATTTAAATTTTAAAAATATTTAGGCTCCGTTTAAAAAAATGATTACTACCTTGTTTAAAAAAATGATTACTACCTTATATTTTAATTTTATATATTATTTATTATATTTATATATTTATTATATTTATTATATTTATATATTATTTACTCTATATGCGTAAATAAAAGTCGGATATCCGTACCGGATAAAGGCTGATCTGGAGTAGAATAAAAACCTAAGATAAAAAACCTATTAAGGAACAATATAATACATCATTAATTTACTCGTCGATGAAACAATGTATCAATTATATCAATTTATCAATTATATTTTAATTTATTAAAAATTATTTACACATTGATTATTTTTTATGTATTATTTTATGAAATAAATAAAACCATATGTATTAAAAAGTGCACGTATGGTTTATCGAGGATAAAAATAATTTCTTAATCAACCGACTTTATCGAGAGAGATTGCTTTTTTTAGGACAAGAGATTGAGAGTGATATATCAAATCAAATTGTTGGTCTTATGGTCTATCTAAGCATAGAAGATGAAATAGAAGATATTTATCTATTTGTAAACTCTCCGGGAGGTTGGGTGATACCTGGAATATCTATTTATGATACTATGCAATTCATCTCACCAAAAATTAATACTATATGTATTGGATTAGCCGCATCCATGGCATCTTTAATATTAATTGGAGGAGAAATAACCAAACGTTTAGCATTCCCTCACGCTTGGCGCCAATGAGTCTTTTTATTTTTTAAAAATAATATGCCTTCGCTTTTTAAATTTAATAAATATAAATTAATATAAATTAAAGATAAAAAATGTAATAAAATAATATAGTAAAAATAGCATGGCACTTAAAATTTGATATTATTTATTACATAATAAATATTATTACATATAAACATATTATTTTATATCAAAATATAGTATATAGTAATATGAAAATATTTTTATTATATATTCTTATAGCTTTATAGCTATAAGAATATATAAAGCGTCACAGATATACTTACCCATTATACCTTTAATATTCTTAATATTAAATTTTAAAAAAGAAACTTTGGGATTGCTAATTTAATAAAATAAAAGAGAGAGTAAAAGAATCATCATAGTATAATAGTATAGGTTCGAAAACAAAATAAAATAAAGGATGATATGTATTTTTATCGGTATTAAAAAATATATTTAATATTCATTTATATATTTATATAGCCGTATGCAATTTGAAATTATTATGCCTGTACGGTATATTTTTAATTTAACCCTGATATTTTAATATTTAAAAAATCAGGGTTATGATTCATCAACCTGTTAGTTCTTTTTACGAAGCGCAAGCAGGGGATTTTATTCTGGAAGCCGAAGAGCTATTAAAGCTTCGTGAAACTATAACACGAATCTATGTACAAAGAACAGGCAAGCCACTATGGGTTATTTCTGAAGATATGGAAAGGGATGTTTTTATGTCTTCAACAGAAGCTAGAGACTATGGTATCATTGATCTTGTAGCAGATAAGTAGAAACTGATATAATTAAACTTTAGGTTAAGATTAATATAAACCAAATCACTCTAAATAATTATATAATTATGCCTACTATTAAACAACTTATACTAAATTCAAGAAAGTCTAAAATAAATGTCACAAAATCTCCCGCTCTTCTAGGATGTCCTCAGCGTAGAGGAACATGTATTAGGGTGTATGTGCGACTCGTTAAGTTCACATAATTAATTAAATTAAAATTACTAATAAGGATAATAATATTATAGTTGTTATAGAACTTATGGTTAGCGTGTTGAAAACAAATTAAATTAATATTAAATAAAATTAAATAAATAAATCCTATTTAACTTTAATCAGAATAATAAAATATTATTTATTCTTGTTAATAAGCGTATAATATAATATAAAAACGGAATTAAAGGGTTAGCTACTTAGCCAACTCTAAATATTGAATGTCGTCACTTTATGAATATGAAATATATAATTCTTATTTATTTTAATTTATGATCCTATATATTAAATAGTATAAGCTATACAAACTAAAACTTTTTATAAAAATAAAAATAAAGGATAAGATCCGGCGTATAGGGGGACCCCACTGTTTTAAAATATTTTACATATAAACGAGTAAATCCCGTTATTCTTTTAAATTGTAAAGAGGTGCGGATAGGAAGATTATATTTGCGAAAGCCATTGTAATAATTAAATTATATATTGGTAAATATGCTTTATCATTAATTAAGTTAATAAAAATAAAGAATAAAAAAAAAGGGCTTACTAAAAAATAAGATATAGATTTAATAATAAATAAAAGAATAAATTAAATGACCAAATTTAAAATAGGTTATGGTTATATAAATCAGAATTGTAGAAAAGAGTTTCGTTTATTTGCATCAACTTTTTTAGGTTTTACCTCAACGAAACAGTCGACTCAAAAAAAAAAAAAAGCTTTGATTTATGCTCATTATGATAAGAGTATAAAAATAAGAGATTTTCGTTGTTTATGGATAACTCGTATAAATTCAGTAACTATAAAAAATATTAGTTATAACTTATTTATGCATAATATGTACAAAAAAAGATTACTTTTAAATCGTAAAATATGTGCACAACTAATTCTATCGAATAAATCAAATAAAGATTATTTTTATATTCTTTTAAATGATATTAAAAATAAACATTAATATTTATTTTTAAACATTAATAAAGATAAAATGCGAGCTTTTTTTATAGCTATAGTAATATATCTTTGTTGTTTAATAGTTAAGTTATTAGTTTCTCTAGATAAAATCTTGCCTTGTTCACTAATAAATCTACTTATGAAACTTATGTTTTTATAATCAATTATATCTCCCGATCTAATAATGAGTAAACTTATATAATTTTTTTTTTTTGATTTAATTTTATCCATATATCTTACTATACTTTATTCTTATTATTTTATTTTTATTATAAATTATAAATAAAATTACTAAATTTACTAAATATTTATTATTATTATTTATTTTTACCTATCATACCTTTCCTAAAATTATATATGATTATATATGATTAACAAGTGCTCTTATTGGTAGAATGCATTTATATCGTAGGTTCAAATCCTACAGAGTACAAAAAGTGTTCCTTAATATATATCCAAATACAGGATAAAATAAAAGTAAATGCTAATGCTTAAATTGATATACTACAAGGATTATTACCTTGAATCAATATTCAAGGTAATAATCCTTGTAGTTCAAATAATTCATAAATCACTTCTTTTAAAATATTACGTGGTACAATTAGATCAAATAAACCTTTATGGAATAAATTTTCAGCCGTTTGTAAACCTTCAGGTACTATTTTTTTCAATGTTTGTTCAATTACCCTTTTGCCTGCAAAAGCAATGTAAGCATTAGGTTCAACAATAATAACATCTCCCAACATACCAAAACTAGCTGTAACTCCGCCTGTTGTAGGAGATGTAAGAATTGATATATAAAATAAATTATTCTTTAATTGATAATCATATAAAACAGAAGATATTTTAGCCATTTGCATCAAACTCAAACTACCTTCTTGCATTCGTGCTCCTCCGGAAGCACATATAATAATGAGAGGTAATGATTTATTCTTAGCATATTCGATCAAACGAGTAATCTTCTCCCCTACTACAGAACCCATACTACCTCCCATAAATTGAAAATCCATCACTCCCATTGCTACAGGAATACTATTTAGTTTACCTATGCCTGTTTGAACAGCTTCTATTAAACCAGTTCTTATTTGATAAAAAGAAAGACGATCTGTATATGATTCCTCTTCTGAATAGAATTCAATAGGGTTCACAGAGAACATATACTCATCCATAGACTCCCAAGTTCCAGGATCTATAAGAAGATCAATTCTATCTGAACTATTCATTTTTAAATGAAAATCACAATGTTCACAAATATTCATTCTTGATTTAAATAATTTTTTATAATTTAATCCATAACAATTCTCACATTGAACCCATAACTTCTTATATTTATTATTTATATCCTCTTCTATATCTAAATAATCAACATCATTTATATCATCCATTTTTATATCATCATTACTTTTGCTTTCCTCAAAAAATAAATCATAAATATATAGATATACGCCATATTTATAAATGTCAGTAATCTCATAAATAAGGTAGCAATCAACAAAATTATTAATATGATTATTCCAAATAATCTCATCATATACAGAAAAATATGATGAATAATTTTTATTCTTTTTAAATCTTATTACTCCAAATTTATACTTATATTCTACTCTTTTATATAACAGTAAATTGAACCAAATATCTTTCATAAAATAAATTATCCTATCTTTTATTTTTTATTATTTATAATGAATAGTCATTGAATTTTAATATTTAGTTAAAATATTAAATATAATTTAAATATAATAAAATAATGTTTAATACCTTAATTCAGCCTTAATTTATATTGAAGTAAAAATAAAAATAGAGAATTACTTATTATATGTCGCGTTATAGAGGACCTCGTTTAAAAATAATATATAGGTTAGGAGCTTTATCAGGATTAAGTAGAAAAAAACATATATCTACAAGTGATAAAAAAAGAATAAGAATATGTTCTGTAAAAAAATCACAATATTTTATTCGTTTAATAGAGAAACAGAAATTACGTTTTTATTATGGTTTAACTGAACAAAAATTACATAAATATGTGAAGATTGCTGGAAAAGTAAAAAGTTCAAGGGGTATTATCTTATTGAAAATACTCGAGATGCGTTTAGATAACATTATCTTTAGATTAGGATTGTCTTCCACCATACCTGAAGCTAGACAATTAGTTAATCATAGACATATATTAGTTAATGGCTGTATAATTGATATACCAAGTTATATTTGTAAACCTAGAGATATTATTATAAAGACAAATAAATTAATAAATAATTATAATATTATATCATCGACTTTAATTAGTTTACCAAATCATTTATCTATCGACTCTTTACAACTTAAGGGTTTTATAAATAAAATAATAGATAGTAAAGAGATCGGTATTAAAATAAATGAGTTGTTAGTTGTAGAATATTATTCTAATAATAAATAATTAAAAAAAAAAAGTACAAATAAATAAAATGCGGAGACAGGATTTGAACCTGTGATCTCAAGGTTATGAGCCTTGTGAGCTTACCAAACTGCTCTACTCTGCGTTGAACCAAAAAACTTTTTTATACTTAATACTTTAATTTTTTATTTACCAACTTGATATTATTGTACCTGGTAATAAACATGCATGAACCATTTCTCGCAATATATATCCAGATAATCTGAAGTATTTATAATTTGATCTAGGTCTTCCTGTTAAAAAACAACGTTTACGAAGTCTTATGGCATAACTGTTTCTTGGCAAGGATTGTAATTTTTCATTAATCTTCCATCTTTCTCTCAAAGATAAAATTCTGCTTATTTCTTTTTTTAAAGATCGATGAATCAAATAATATTTTTTTTCTAACTCCTGACGCTTTTTCTCTCGTTGTATTAAGCTTATTTTTGCCATAATGTTAAATTTTAAACTCCTTATCTTATAAGATTAAAAATATATAAATTTGGTATTAGGCTATTAGGCCCTCATCGTCTATAGAGGTTCAGGACATCTTTATTTAAAGAAGATAACGGGGATTCGACTTCCCCTGAGGGTATTTTATTTATTTTTCATTATATACAAAAAATAGAAAAGATTTACATGATATTTTTTATAGTTGGCGATATGGTCAAGTGGTAAAGACAGTGGACTGCAAATCCGTTATCCCCAGTTCGACTCTGGGTGTCGTCTGATTAAAAAAAAAAATTAAAAATTATTATTTAGGTCGTGAAAATAGGTTGTGAAAAGTAAATTATTAGATAAGTTTTTGTCAAGAGACTATTATTAAATTTCTATATTTATCATTTTATATTTGAAATTTAAAAAAGGTCTTAATAGTTTTAAAAACTTGTGAGAAATTTTATAAAATGATAAAACGATATTGGAATATAAGTTTAAACGAAATGATTGATGTGGGAATTATTTTTGGTCATGGTAATAATAAATGGAATCCTAATATGTCTCCTTATATTATCGCAAAGTGTAAGAATATTTATATTTTAAATATTACCATTACTGCTCGTTCTTTATCAGAATCCTGTTCTTTAGTTATTGATGCGGCAAGCAGGGGAAAGGAGTTCTTAATAGTAGGTATAGGTACAAAAAATAAAGCTTCTCTTTTAATAGCATCCGAAGCACAAAAGATTAGATGTCATTATGTTAATAAAAAATGGTTTTGTGGTATGTTAACAAATTGGTCTACTACAGAGAATTTACTTCAAAAATTGAGGGATTTAACAAACAAAAAAAATAGTGGTAAAATAAATATTTTACCTAAAAGAGATGCATCTATAGTAAATATAAAATTAAATGCTTTAAAAAAATATCTGGGAGGAATAAAATATATGACAAGATTACCCGATATTGTAATTATAGTTGATCAGAATCATGAATCTCATGTTATTCGAGAATGTATAATATTGGGTATTCCAACGATTTATTTAATTGATACAAATAGTGATCCAGAGCATAAAGATATTTCTATCCCGTATAACAATGAATCTATAGCATCTATTAATTTTATTATTACTAAATTAGTATCTTCAATCTTAATAGGATTAACTGTTCGAGAGAAAAAAGAGTCCTCTTAGTTTATTGTCGTGTTGTAAAAATAGGAAAAAGAAAGAACAACAAACTAATAAAATGGGGCGTGGCCAAGTGGTATGGCAACGGTTTTTGATCCCGTTAATCGGAGGTTCGAATCCTTTTGCCCCAA